TAGATACATTTTTGGGGGAATTACTATTATAATTAGAAAAATTTATGGTTAGCTTAGTGGAACTAAAAAACTTAAGTATCCAGGCTCCGTTTAGAAAAAGCCCAATTGGAAATAGATCTATGATTACTATTTGTATCATAAACGATTTCTTTTTGTAAAGAGAAGCCATCTCAAACTCTTAATCAATCGAGTAATATTAATATGCATGAATACATACAATAATATGCATGAATACATACAATTTTTGGCGGAAGGCATAAAAATTGAAAAAGGGGGGAAGTCATAACAAAAAGAAATGGTAATGGAATCATTTGTCCTATATGTACAAATCAAAATCGGGCGTATCCTTACCCGGAGTAGAGCATAAACCTAAAAAGATTAACAGGGCCCATTCAGGAACAAGAAAACGACATTGTGATTTGGATTAGATCTCGATGAAACAATATATCAATAAGAAGTTAATTCGATAAGTTTAGTGACTTCTTTTTTTTTCTTTTCTATTATTTTTCTATTACAAGAATATTATACGAAAAGGAGCAAAAACCTGTCTTTTTTTAAAAATCGAAGAAAAGTCCTTTCGTTAGAAGTCAGAAAGAGCCTTCTACGAATATAAAAAAATAAAGAGGATTGGAATCTGCACATTGATTCTTTTTTTTGCAATTTTTTGTTGAACCGTATGCACCAAAAGGCGCCTGTACGGTTCGTAAGGGATATAATTTTACCCTAATCAACCGACTTTATCGAGAAAGATTACTTTTTTTAGGACAAGAGGTTGATAGCGAGATCTCGAACCAACTTATTGGTCTTATGGTATATCTCAGTATAGAGAATGATACCAAAGATCTCTATTTGTTTATAAACTCTCCCGGCGGATGGGTTATCCCTGGAGTGGCTATTTATGATACAATGCAATTTGTGCGACCAGATGTACAGACAATATGCATGGGATTAGCCGCTTCAATGGGATCTTTTATCTTGGCCGGAGGAGAAATTACCAAACGTCTAGCATTCCCTCACGCTCGGCGCCAATGAGGTTTTTATTTGAGAGAAAAAAATAAGACTATGCCTTCGCCATATGAATATTAAGTAATAATAGCATGGCACTTTGAATTCGATATCAAAATAAAAAAATTTTTATTGTTTTTTCAAAACATTTTATTATGTATCGAGAGAGTAGTATGAGATAAAAGGTATTTCCTGTTTTTTATATTGGAGATTCCAGTTCAGCGTCACAAACTTTTTTATTTTCACACCGGGGGCTTAGTTGTATTCTGAAAGAGTTCGAAAATAAAAAAAAAAAGATTATTTTTTTCCTTAATTTTACAAAAAGCAACTTTGGGATTGCTGAAACACAGACAAACCAAATAATCTTAATAATAAATATATATAAAGCAACGGAACCATCATAGTATTTTTGAACTCCTACGAAAGGAAGGGTGGTAATTTGATCATTTACCGATCTGGGTCTGATAGATCCTATTTTTTTCTTTGATGGAAGGTAAAGGTAAATTTTATTATAGAGCCGTATGCAATGCATAAAAGATGCCCGTACGGTTGTGGTTGTTCAATTCTGTCTTTTTTTATTTTTATTCTTTATCTTTCTTTTCTATTCATCATGCAAAATAGAGGAACCCCTCTTTTGTTATACCATCAGGGTAATGATTCATCAACCTGCTAGTTCTTTTTATGAGGCACAAACGGGAGAATTTATCCTGGAAGCGGAAGAGCTGCTAAAACTGCGTGAAACCCTCACAAGGGTTTATGTACAAAGAACGGACAAACCCTTATGGGTTGTCTCGGAAGACATGGAAAGAGATGTTTTTATGTCAGCAACAGAAGCCCGAGCTTATGGAATTGTTGATGTTGTAGCGGTGGTTGAGTGAAAAGCCCGGATTTTTTTCGCGCAAATTCTCGATTTCCTATTTTATATTTTTGCTGAATTTACTAGAAAATTAAATAGAAGTAATTAAAAATCATCAGGTTAGGATCGATCTAAACCAGCCCATTATTTATATGATATGATTCAACATGCCAACTATTAAACAACTTATTAGAAATACAAGACAGCCAATCAGAAATGTCACAAAATCCCCCGCGCTTCGGGGATGCCCTCAGCGTCGAGGAACATGTACTAGGGTGTATGTGCGACTCGTTCAGATCATGAGCTGGGATAAAAGAAAGAAAACCTTTTTTAGTATCAATGATCAGTACCGGGGAATAGGATAGAATAGAAAAAGAAGTCCGTTCAATTCAGTATAAAAACAGTATAAAAAAAAAGAATCTATCCATTCTATTGTGTATGAAATTTATGGTTTCCATTGGTGCAAATCCAATCACCTCAATTTAAGATGAGAAGCAATTCTCCATTGGTAGCAAATGGTTATCCATTAAGCGGAGAAAATCCTACTTAAAAATAAAAACATAAAACTTAGGCCCCTCTTGCAAGAACGGACTAACAGGGTTAGCTACCCAGCCAACTTTCATAATTAAATACCGTTACTGTGTAAGTAGATCTAATCGTGAAAGACCTATTACTGGATAATTCATGGGTAGAGCCAAAGAATGTGAACTATACAAGTTACCAATAACATTGATTAAATGAAGTTTAAATGAAGTAAAGGCTCCGGTGTATAGAGAAAACCTCACCGTTTAAGAAGTAACCATATAAACGAAGGAAGCCACTATTTCTTTATCCATTTATATTTTTTATTTATTATATTTTGATACCTAGTAAAATGAAATTTCTTATTTCGAAGTGAAATGTCTAGAAAAAAGAAAAATAGCGGTCGGGAAGGTTATAGTAGCCAAAGTCATTGGAATTTTTAGTTTATACATTGGAAAAAAGCTTTGTTATTAATAGACTAGGAAAGGGAAAAAGAATAACTGAAAGAAAGGAAATCTATTAGTTATTCGTCAAAGTTTCATTTATTCAATGACCAGAATTAGACGGGGAAATATAGCTCGGAGACGTAGAACAAAAATTCGTTTATTTGCATCAAGCTTTCGAGGGGCTCATTCAAGACTTACTCGAACAATTACTCAACAGAAAATAAGAGCTTTGGTTTCGTCGCATCGGGATAGGGATAAGCAAAAGATAAATTTTCGCCGTTTGTGGATCACTCGAATAAACGCAGTAATTCGTGAAATAGGGGTATCCTATAGTTATAGTAGATTAATACACGACCTATATAAGAAACAGGTGCTTCTTAATCGTAAAATACTTGCACAAATAGCTATATCAAATAAAAATTGTCTTTATATGATTTCCAATGAGATCATAAAAGAAGTAGATTGGAAAGAATCCACCGGAATAATTTAAAAGGAGTTCCCCGGAGAATGAACTCCGGGAGGGTAAAGTCAAAATAAATATGATAAAAAAATAGTAAAACTTAATGAACACACTCAAAAAAAATCTTTATTCTTGCCCGATTCTTTTTTTTTCTTACGACACGATAATTCAATCCATATTTTTCATATTTTTCGAACAAAACATCAATCTGCGTTTGAGTTCGGATTTTACTTTTTTTTAGTCAAGTGAAGAAAGAGTAAGCCTATTTATTTCTGGCTCGAAGACCCGCAGTTCTGGTGGTCGACTCGGTTCTTTCAAACTGTTTCTCATTATTAAGAAAGGGTAACAAAGATAAAATACGAGCTTGTTTTATAGCAATAGTAATTAATCGTTGTTGTTTCAAGGTCAATCTATTTACCCGTCTAGATAATATTTTTCCTTGTTCGCTAATAAATCGACTAATTAAACTCATGTTTCTATAATCAATTCGATCCCCCGATTGAATCGGGGGCAAACGCCTACGAAAAGATCGCTTGGATTTAAGAAAAGGCCGCTTGGATTTATCCATGGTTTGTTTAGTTTATTCCTTATCCCGAAAATCCTATTTAGGTCGGATCTAAAATGAATTAGAAGAAATAGGATTTGGTTTGTTTATATTTAATTATGTTATATATATAATATTTAACTATGTTCTATATAGAAATGTCATTTTTACCCTTCCTTGGAAGGGTTACATACAAGTGCTCGATTCGATCTATTTCTTTATCTCCCCATGAATAATATGTTTGTAACAAAATGGACAGAATTTTCTCAATTCCAATCGATTAGGCGTGTTGTGACGATTCTTTTCAGTAATATATCTGGAAATACCCGTTGATACCTTATTAACACCGTTTCGAACACAACCGGTACATTCCAAAATAACCGTTATTCGGACATCTTTTCCCTTGGCCATGAACCCCCTTTGGATTTTTGATTTACTCAACTCTTCTATTTTCGATCCGAAACGAAGAAGAAGGAAGGAAGGATAAATAGAAGTTATTAACTTGAAATCCAATTATGAAAACTTTCGCTGCAATCAATATACTAAAAAAATTTCTAAACTTTATTTCAAATTAAAATCACAGTATTTCATTTACATTTAAGTACCTTGTATAAGAGTCTTGTCCTAGATCTAAGCCCCACCCTGTTTATTCTACCTCCATCCCTAGTTAATTTTTGAATTGAATAATTTATTTAATTCAAACTTGAACCCAAGTCTCGAAGCTGTTGAATACACCTTTTCTTTTTTTCTCTTTCCTCCCTCTTATTCTAAAAGGAAAAAGGGAAAAAAGAGAAAAAGGGGGCAAAAGATTAGTCACAAATATTTAATTGTATCTCGAATCTCCGTTATTTGGTACCGTATATCAATAACTAGAATCAAAAAAAGGGGAATGTCAATGCATCTGGGAAAAAACGATTAATCTCTATCAATAGACCTGCTAAAGACCCGAACCATAGAGTACTTAATACCGGTGCCACGGAAAGATATGTTTTTAGATCTCGCATTGAAAAATCTCCTTCCTTCTTTTATTGTAATCTAAAATGGTAATACATAAATGATCAGATGCATATGCAGTTAAGAACCTTGTACACGGAATCTCTAATTCAAATTGAAATGTACAACTATCCAGTAAATAAAATTTTTTCTTAAAACATAAAAAAACGTTCC